TAACAATTAGAACTTGACCCGATTTGAGGTGTGGTCCGTTTTTGGCTATACATATATTTTCACAAATAAACTGCCCAAGACTCATTATTGTAGACGTCCCTTCACAAAAATTGTGCTGAAGAAAATACCAATTTAAATTGAATGGATTCAAAATAATGTTACTGCACGAATCAGAATTATAAATTTTACCAATTTCATCCATTAAAAAATATTTAATTACTTGAAAGGTCTGTTTTAAGTTGTCAAGTTGCAAATAGTTAGTTACCAAGATCTGATTATAAGTTATTAAATGGGAAAATGAATAAAAATTCGCAGTTTGAAGGGCTGTTCCTAAAGGGCCCAAGAAATTCCTAATTGGAATTGGGGGATCTTTTTTAATTGATTCTTTTATCACATTGTGATATTTTACATCGTTGAATGGGCCCATTTGAAAACAATTGGAGGATGACAAAATTATCAAAGATTGGTATTCCTTATTTCTATTCAACAATGTATGAATAGTTCCTTGGTTTTGATTAAGGGATTCTTTAATCCTTGCGTTGGAATAGTAGAAAAAACTGGAAGAAAACGGATTGATATTGGTGCAATCTGATCCATTCTCAGAGATAAATCCTGAACCCGAAGGATCATTCCTTTTTGCGGTATACGAAATAGGGGATTTCACTAAGTCGATTTTTATAAAATATCGAATCAAACCATTTATCCTTATTTCAACAAAGGAAGTACGGGTTTCTTCGATATAAGAACTTTTTTTGTCTTGGGTACAATTTAATACTAAACAAGTCCTAACTAATTGAATACTTGTGTCATAAATTTCCCGAATTGGTTTGCCATTTCCATAAAGGATATAATTGACAACTCGAAGTTGCACATTATCCATTTCCTGCAACAGATCCGGGGGGAAAAGTCTTACTAAATTTATACCGTCTGTTATTTCATATGTGACTACAGGTCGAACCAAAACAAAATACTTTTTCTTGGTAGGTGTGATCCGTTGGACATAGATCCAGTTTTTCCCTTTTTTGGATTCTTTCGAATTTGTCTTTCCCGTTCCTGGTGGTATCAAGACACCACTATGTCGAGATATCTTATCTGTCTCTCCAGGAAAATGGATATCTCCAGAAAATATTTTTAGTTCAATTCTTTTTTTTTTTATCTCCACTCGAACCAATCCGCCTACTCGGCTTCTTGTAGTTAAAGCTATTTGTGTATCTATCCCAATAATACTATTGTTCCGTACCATTATGGAAGAAGATCCAGGTAAGATATGCACTTCCTCGGGAATGAAAAAGAACCGATCCACTTTTATTTGGTATTTTGGCTTAAATTCCTTTACTCCTCGATACTCAATTAAATCCTCTTTTTTGGCGATTGGATAGACTTCTATAGTGCCGTATTTAGTAATTCCCGAACTCTTTCTTCTGTATCGAGGATCATCGAAAAAAGCAAGAATACTATTTCTACGAAAAATACCATTTATGGGTATTTCGATCGAGATGCCCGAAAGGGGCATTAGTTCGTTCTCGCGTTCTTGAATCGATTGGAGTGGAATAATGAATCTTTTTCTTCGTCTCTTTGCCAATAAATAATAATCGGCGTATAGAACGGTCGGATATCTGAGATTACAACGAACAATTCGATTAAGTTCTGAATAATCAGGGCGTTCTTCTTCTTTTTTACCAGAAAAATACGAACTAAAGAATTTGTGTCTCACTTGATCATTAGTTACCGAGAGGTTAGAAATAGATCTTTTCTTGACAGAAAAAGAACGAGCGTTCGTTTGATCTTGATCCTTGTGGATCGAAAGGGAGACTAGATCAGATCTGCGCGGCTCTCCTAATAATATCCATAAATGACTTGTTTTTGGTAAGAGATGAACATTTCCATATGTAAATTCAGGTGCATGATACACGTCGGTATTCCAGTGCATTTCTCCCTCTGAATCAGAATAAATATGTTTTCGAACCTTCTCTTTAAAATTCAAAGTGGATGTTCCTGCGCGAATCTCAGCAATCACTTGTTCTGATTCTACATATTGATCATTTTGAACTAAAAGAAAACTTTTGGGTGGAATATTAACATTATGTATAATATCCTCACTTTCAATAGTTACATACAAGTCTATAGAACATAGAAAGGCAGGATGTCCATGACGTGTACGGGTCGGATGAACCAAATCCTCATTGAATTTTATTTTTCCATTAGAGGGGGCTCGTACATGTTCTGCAGTACCCCCTGTAAATACTCCGCCGGTATGAAAGGTTCTTAATGTTAATTGAGTGCCGGGCTCTCCAATAGATTGACCTGCAATAATACCCACAGCTTCTCCCAATTCGACCAAGTCACCGTGAGTAGGACTCCGGCCATAACATAATTGACAGATCCAAGATGTACTCCTACAAGTAAAGGGAGTTCGAATATATATGGGTTGTGCTCGAAAGGTTATGAATTTAGTGACAAGTCCACTACCAATATCTTGATTTCTAGTGGCAATACATCG